CATTTTTAACATCTCTAATTCAAAACCGAACATGAGATTTTGGTTTCATTCGGCTCCTTTATGGAATATCTATGTATTCCCATCATAGAAAAAATGAGATCCATAACATCTATGTCAGCTTTTTTTACGAATGCATCTAAAGTTACTTGCTTTTTAGATGATCCCTATAGAAGAGGGAGATTCTATCAAATCTTTCTAGTCTCTAGTCTAGTTACTTCGTTCCCTATTTCTTTTCTATTCGGGGGATCCTAAGGAAAATAATTTTGTTTCTACCGAGCTGAAATAAGAAGCCGAGGGTTCTAGTAAACCAAAACCATCATTTTCTAGCTATTTGGCTTCAATCTTGCCCTTTTTCAGCGCAAAAATTGAAGATTTAGTTACGATTGAAAGTTTTGTACTATTATCCATAGATCCTTTATTCATACTCATTGAATTGGAAGAATTTAACCAATCAAAAAAATTATGCTTCTCGACTCCATAATCCAATTTTTTTATTAAAATTCTGATTGACTTTTGGATAGAAATCGTGAGAATGTATATTCTTTCCTCAAATGTCCTATTGAGGGGTAAAGGATTAAATCTTTTTAAGAAATAAAGTTTTTTATCGGAATGGAATATGAAATATGAAAAAAATGGAAAGACCCCTTAACTATTGAAGTTGTTAATAGAACGAATCACACTTTTACCACTAAACTATACCCGCTACATATTAATTATATATTTAATATATATTTCATATTAATATGAAATTTGAATCAAATACTGAACTTCACCTTTCGTTTAGAATGAAATTTGTTTTTCATTGATGAATTTCCGAATCTTATACTTAAGAATAAGAAAATAAAGACAAAAAATAGTAGTTTACTATATAATATAATACTATTACTAGAACACTTTTACTATAAATTTTAATAGAAAGACTAAATATTCTAATTTTTCTCTAATTTACTATAATTACTATAGAATATAGAATATTCTATATTAATCTAGAATTTTTGAAAGAATTTCTAAGAGAATTTCTTCATTAGAATCTTATAAAATTTCTAATGATTAGGAATGGCAATGAAAATTAGTCTTCTTGTTTCAATAACAATTTTTATTCGCCCGGAACAAAAGAAGTACTGGCCCGGCCAGTACTTATACTTAATCAGGTCGTCTTTTGTACAAAATCAAACAAGTAAAGTATTCTTTCTATTGGAGAAATCTGTTTCGGATCATTGAAGTGAAGGAAAATAAAGATTGTTCTCAATCTTGACTTCACGTGTTAAATCACATGATAAATTTCCCATTTTGAATGGGGAGAGATGGCTGAGTGGACTAAAGCGTCGGATTGCTAATCCGTTGTACGAATTATTCGTACCGAGGGTTCAAATCCCTCTCTCTCCGACCCCCCTGATCACTTGATATTTTCGAATTGGAATAATTTTTAATTTTCGATTAGTTTATTTTATAAATCTTTTATCTTTATTTAGCATCTATTCCATTTATTTATACATTTACCTATGAAAAAATCAAGGAAAAAGTAAAAACGAATCTCATCTCTTTTTTTATTCTTCACGCCCAGGATTACGCCCCGGATCATTAGATAAGAATCCGAAGATGAAGAGAGAAACAAAGAATATTACTACTGTATAAACAAATAGTTTAAGAGTAAGCATTAAAAATCTCCAAGATAAGATCATTTTTTGTTTAAGGAAATAGATCACCTATTTTACGACACACGCTATACACTATTTTGACATGACGCTCCAAATTTCTTTCTATTTTTAATGTAATATTCTAATGTAATATTATGAATAATATTCGTTTTTTTTGTTACCAAAAATTTCTTGCCATATCCATATCTATAATTAGGTATTGTATGGGATCTTCTAAAGGAAAAGTCAGAACAAAAAGAATCAGCTGATTAGCTGATTAAAGATCAAGATCATCGCCCCTTCCCTTATTCAAATTCAATAATAAATACCAGAATTTCGCTTTTTGAATCGAGATTTCATTCTTATCGAAAACTTACAGCAGCTTGCCAAACAAAGGCTAAGAGAAGAAAAAGTACAGGGATAACCGGCATAACGTCTACAATTGGATTGAAAAAGGCATAAGCTTCGGGCAATTTGGAGAAGAAGAAACTACTCGAATAAAGGGTAGAATTAAGACAGATACAGATTAAACTAAAGATATTAAACATAACAAATATTCTTTTCTTGTTCTTCAAAATTCAAATGAAATTGAAATGATAATAAATTATCAGATTGGATTGAGTTGTTTTTATGAGGGAAAATTTAAAAGAAAAAGGCAGATAAAAGAAATAAATTCTTCTTTTTCTTTGACTTCTCCCCAATAAAATAAGAATACAAAGAATTCTATTTTCATACAATATCTTAATTGAATTCTAAGTAATGATCAATTAATCTTTTTGATTCTATATCCATTGTGTTGAATCCTAGCGACAACATGTCCTATATTTCTTTTGGTTGGTTATTGACGAATAACCAATATTTATCTTAGTCTTTTTTTAGACCAACTCAAAATGGGGCGTGGCCAAGCGGTAAGGCAACGGGTTTTGGTCCCGTTATTCGGAGGTTCGAATCCTTCCGTCCCAGATCGTTTGCATCCAAAACGAAAGATTCTTCTCTATTGAAAATCTAATTCAACAATTTTCTGTTTAATTTTGGATACAATGTTATCCAATCTGAATTCTAAGAATCATATCTTTTTTTTTTTTTACTTTATTTATTAAATTACTCAAGTATTTTATTCTTCAATATTTGTGATTCCTTTTGTTAACGATTATTTGTTTTATAAGATTGAGATGGATGCGAAAAGATCATAATTTGAGGATTCTTTTTTTCTCTTTGATCTTACCTTACACGAGACTTTTTCTACTCCATAATTATGTTTTAAATTCAATGAAAATAAGAAATGAAAATCAAATTCAATTGGAGATGGTAAAAAAGAAGTAAAACATAATATTAGAATCAGAAAATCATATTTCATAAATAAAAAATGAAAAAATATACATAATTATGACATAAGAATATATTGTATATTTTTCTTATTAAGAATATCTTATTCTTTCATTATTTCAGATTATCTTATTATTCTATAATATATAATTGAATATTTCAATGAAATATTTAGTTTAGTATATTAGTATATTAATATTATTTAGTATTTATTAGTATTTAGTTAAAATTTAGTTAAAGTGGCTAAAAACTTTTAGCCATTCATGGGGAGTTATTTTTCATGTGATATTATTCATATGATAAAATATGGGGTAATTTTAAGTGAAATCTTTTCCGGATAAACACTTATATATAAATGTATATAAGTGTAGATTATTATGTATCGGCTCAGCCAATGACTATTCATGATTCCATATTGAATCAATTGCATACGGTTCACAATTAAAATGAGAGGGATGTTATGGTAAAACTTCGTTTGAAACGATGTGGTAGAAAGCAACGTGCGACTTGAAGGACATGATTGGATGTGGATTATGACATCCACCATTTTCTATACGAATGAAGATGCTCTTGTCTCGACATAGTTTGTTCTGCTAGGAACCTGATTGACTTTGTCTTGGGTTGCTAAATAAAGATACTAATGGTATAGAAAGGTATAGCATATGATGGAGCTCGAGCAAAAATGATTCAGTCATTTATCGGGGGAATAATCTAGGGTTAGTGACAATCAATAAGTTAGACCAACTTTGTAAATATATCAAATATATTATCTATATATAAATATAGATAAAAGGATAGGTTCAAATTTGAACAAGTTTGAAATGAAAAAAAGTAAAATTTATCGAAATTTTCAAACTGTTTAGATCAAGAGTGTATTACAAAGGAATCAATCGTTCGTATAATTTTTACAGAAAGAACAAAAGGTATGTTGCTGCCTTTTTGAAAAGGAGTAAGGATCACCGAAGTAATGTCTAAACCCAATGATTTCACAAAGCGCAAAGCAAAGACAATAAATTCCGGAACAAGGAAACACTATTTTAACTTGTCTCAACAATTGGATCAGAATGAGTAAAAAAAAAATAGATCCGAAAGGAGAAAAAAATAGGGTAGAGACAGCTCAAGAAATTCGAAGGATTTACTTTTCAAAACTATTCAACTTGAGTTAGGAGTACAAATGAAATTTCTTTTTCTGTAAAGAAGGAAAAAAAGGCTCAAATTACAGTCTAATTCTTTATGGATCCATTTCTCTAAATTAGAAAAATTAGAATCATTTTTTCTTGAGCCGTATGAGGAGAAAACTTCCTATACGTTTCTAGGGGGGCATCTTTTATCTACATCTATCCCAATGAGCCATCTATCGAATCGTTGCAATTGATGTTCGATCCCGAAGAGAAGGAAGAGATCTTCAAAAAGTGGGTTTTTATGATCCGATAAAGAATCAAACTTATTCAAATGTTCCTGCTATTTTATATTTCCTTGAAAAAGGTGTTCAACCCACAAGAACTGTTTATGATATTTTAAGGAAGGCAGAATTCTTTAAAGAATTTCGAATTTATTTTCATAAAAAAAGAAAGGAAAAACAAGAATCATGAATAAAGAATTACACAAAGATAGGTACTAATTTGTGTAATTCTTTATTCAAAGTTTCCTCTTTTCTTTTTCTATTCATACTTCTTTATATATATATATTTATATATTTTATATTTATATATTTTTTTTTATTTTTTTATTGCTTATTTTTGTGGACCCCCCTCGACAAGGGGGGTAACCTTTCTTCTTATATTTGTATTGTACCTTTCTTTTTTTTATTAATTTATTAAAGAAAGCCGCATTTTTTCTATCTCTACCTTTTCCTTATTACTTCTTTTTTTTATGCTCAAAGTTTTATTCTTTCAAACACAATACAAATTTATATATAATTTCTTTAAATTTGTTTTCTAAAAAGTCCATTCATATTGACAATAGTGTATCAAACAAATATAATTTGATCGTATATAAATAGATCTTTTTATCACCATTTCATTCCCTATTGGCTCTTTCCTTCACTTTAGGAAAATGGATAAGTTTGCTATATTTTTTTTTTATTTCGATCATATCTACACTTCATATTTATCCGGGTTGCTAACTCAACGGTAGAGTACTCGGCTTTTAATTGCGACTATGATCTTTGATCTTTTACACATTTGGATGAAGGAATTCGTCTAGACTATTGGTAGAGTTTATAAGACCGCGACTGATCCTGAAAGGTAATGAATGGAAAAAAGAGCATGTCGTAAAAAAAAATAAAGAATAATAAAATCATAGAAAAAGAAGATTTCTAGTACTCATAATATAAATAGAACAAGAATTTTTCTTTTTCTAAAATCTTTAAAGTTCAGTAAAGTATTTTTGGTCTAGTGAATAAATGGATAGAGTCTTATGGCTCCAATTCGAATAAGACAAAAAAGCAACGAGCTTCATTTCTTAATTTGAATGGTTACCCGATCAAATTACTAATTATACGTTAAAAATAGATTAGTGCCTGATGTGGGAAAAGGTTCTCTTATGAATTTTGAGTGGACCATTGATTCTTTTTTTTTTTTTTTATTAATCCTAATTATTCTTTATTGTGGATTGGAGACGGATGTGTCTAAGAAATAGTATAGTGATAAAAAAATAATCTTTTTCCAAAGTCAAAAGAGTGATTGGGTTGCAAAAATAAAAGATCTTTACCCTTTTTCTTATTGTTAGTCTAGTTATATTTAACAAGGAAAAGAAACCAAAACTGGATAGAAAGGGAAAGCAAAAAGATCTGTAGATTGGGCTCTCTGTCTCCGGGGTATATATTCTTTATTTGTTCTTACTTTTAGATAATCTTTTACTTCTTATTTTTTATTTTATTCTATTATTATTATAGTTTATTCTAAAATTCTAAATACTATTTTAGTATAAGAGAAACACAACATATGCATACGCCGTTATGACCATATTGCACTATGTATCATTTCATAACACAAGAAGTGCCTCCCTTTTTTGGTTACAGTAGAAATGTATTTAAATGGCAGAATGACAAGGATATTTAGATTTAAAAAAGATAGATTTCGGCAACAAAACTTCCTCTATCCGCTACTCCTTCAGGAGTATATTTACTCACTTGTTCATTATCATAGCTTCAATAGTTTGATTTTTTACGAACCTGTGGAAATTATCGGTTATGACAATAAATATAGTTTATTACTTGTGAAACGTTTAATTACTCGAATGTACCAACAGGAATCTTTGATTTCTTCGGTGAATGATTCTAAACAAAATGGATTTTGGGGTCACAAGAATTCTTTTTCTTCTCATTTTTATTCTCAGATGATATCAGAAGTTTTTGGAGTCATTCTGGAAATTCCATTCTCATCACGATTAGTATCTTCCCTTGAAGAAAAACAAATACCAAAATCTCAGAATTTACGATCTATTCATTCAATATTTCCCTTTTTAGAGGATAAATTATCACATTTAAATTATGTGTCAGATTTACTAATACCCTATCCTATCCATTTGGAAATCTTGGTTCAAATCCTTCAATGCTGGATCAAAGATGTTCCTTCTTTGCATTTCTTGCGATTGTTTTTCCACGAATATCATAATTTGAATAGTATGATTACTTCAAATAAATTTACTTCAAATAAATCTATTTACGTCTTTTCAAAAAGAAAGAAAAGATTCTTTTGGTTCCTACATAATTCTTATGTATATGAATTTGAATATCTATTCCTATTTCTTCGTAAAAAGTCTTCTTATTTACGATCAATATCTTCTGGAGTCTTTATTGAGCGAACACTTTTCTTTGGAAAAATAGAATATCTTATGGTCGTGTGTTGTAATTCTTTTCAGAGGATCCTATGGTTTCTCAAAGATACTTTCATACATTATGTTCGATATAAAGGAAAAGCGATTCTGGCTTCAAAAGGAACTCTTTTTCTGATGAAGAAATGGAAATTTCATCTTGTGAATTTTTGGCAATCTTATTTTCACTTTTGGTTTCAACCTTATAGGATCCATATAAAGCAATTACCCAACTATTCCTTCTCTTTTCTGGGGTATTTTTCAAGTGTACTAAAAAATCCTTTGGTAATAAGAAATCAAATGCTAGAGAATTCATTTATAATAAATACTCTGACTAATAAATTAGATACCATAGCCCCAGTTATTTCTCTTATTGGATCATTGTCGAAAGCTCAATTTTGTACTGTATTGGGTAATCCTATAAGTAAACCGATCTGGACCGATTTATCGGATTCTGATATTATTGATCGATTTTGTCGGATATGTAGAAATCTTTGTCATTATCACAGTGGATCCTCAAAGAAGCAGGTTTTGTATCGTATAAAGTATATACTTCGACTTTCGTGTGCTAGAACTTTGGCTCGTAAACATAAAAGTACAGTACGCACTTTTATGCGAAAATTAGGTTCGGGATTCTTAGAAGAATTTTTTTTGGAAGAAGAACAATCTCTTTCTTTAATCTTCCTCCAAAAAATCCCTTTTATTTTACACCGATTACATA